GATATATATATAAATACAGATTCGGGTCGTCATTAATCATTTGGTAGAGTATATAGTATTTCAATGCGTATATCCATGTTTATACGTTTATCCTTTCTGAAGTTTCTATGGAAGGATTCTTTCTACCAACACAACACAGTCAACTCCATTTGTTAGAACAGCTTCCATTGAGTCTCTGCACCTATCCTTTTTGATTTTAGCTTTCTGAACCCTTGTTTTCGTAAAACTGGATTTGGCTCAGGATTGCCCATTTTTATTAATTCCGGGGTTTCTCTGAATTTGAAAGTTCTCACTTAGTAGGTTTCCATACCAAGGCTCAATCCAATTAAGTCCGTAGCGTCTACCAATTTCGCCATATCCCCCTTCTTTTTTTTGTTTTGAGATTAGGATCTCGTTGTGATGTCGTTCCCTTTCATTTATACTGGAATCGTTGAATTCATTAGATACGGATTCCTATCTCCAAAGGGTGTTTTCTCCTCGTTGATTTTTTGTCTATCTTCTTTCATCTCCTATAGGAAACTTATATTTGTATTTGGTCCAATCAAAAACGATTCTATCATTTCTGTATCCGCAATTCCATATAGATGGATATCTACCACATATATATGTCTCTCTTCCGCTCATTTTTCCAATGCAATTTTGAATACTTGAACGGTCGATTCTTTTTTTCGTCTTAACTTCCACCTTTACGAATGAAAGCGTAGGAATATCTGATTAGTTCTAACGAATCCTTCGATGAAATAGTTAGAATTAGAAATATAAGAAATATATAAAAAATGGAAATATAATATATATACTAAGATTATGGAATAAAAAAGAAAAGTGTAATAAAAAAATTTCAAATGTCATTTGAACTCAAAAACGAAAAAAAAAAAAGATTTCATTTCAAAATTATTACTACCTAGTAATAACGAATTGTGAGAAATAAATCGAAATTCTATATCGCTAGATTAATCATTCTATTCTATAATATTGAATATATTTTATTTGAAATTCTATTCTTTCGTCGATATTCATATTCTTTCGTCGATATTCATATTAATTATTAATAGCTAATTATGAGTAGCTAAAATTCTTTACGGAATTTCTATGCATATAGAATTTCTATTATGTGAGCCTGCTTAGCTCAGAGGTTAGAGCATCGCATTTGTAATGCGATGGTCATCGGTTCGATTCCGATAGCCGGCTTTTCTCTATTTATTTTATTCTAGTTAGTACATTACATGATTTATCTAGTTATTACATGATTTATAATGCCCCTTTGAAATCAAAGAATATTGAAAAACATCTTCCTCTTTTTCCAAAAGTCATCGATTTGTTATGTTATAAAAACTTCCAACTATGTCACGAAAGGGATCCTTTTCTATATATAGAATAGAAAGGTCTGGATATTTATCCAATTCATCTCATTATTCTTTTTTATAGTACAAATCCAATACTTCAGTAAACTTCGCTTCATTTATTGTTTAGTTCAGTTTTAGTTTTATTCTGTAAAATGAAATTTCATCAATAAGAATAAAATAAAATATAAATGCAAAGAAAAAGAATAAGGAGTCTTTATGTCGCGTTACCGAGGACCTCGTTTTAAAAAAATACGTCGCCTGGGGGCTTTACCGGGACTAACTAATAAAAGGCCTAGAGCCGGAAGTGGTCTTAGAAACCAATCGCGTTCCGGGAAAAAATCCCAATACCGTATTCGCCTAGAAGAAAAACAAAAATTGCGTTTTCATTATGGTCTGACAGAACGGCAATTACTTAAATATGTTCGTATCGCCGGAAAAGCCAAAGGTTCAACAGGTCAAGTTTTACTACAATTACTTGAAATGCGATTGGATAACATCCTTTTTCGATTGGGTATGGCTCCGACTATTCCCGGAGCGCGCCAATTAGTTAACCATAGACATATTTTAGTCAACGGCCGTATAGTAGATATACCAAGTTATCGCTGCAAACCCCGAGATATTATTATGGCGCGGGATGAACAAAACTCTAGAGCTCTGATTCAAAATTCTCTCGATTCATCCCCTCATGAGGAATTGCCAAAACATTTGACTCTTCAGTCATTCCAATATAAAGGATTAGTCAATCAAATAATAGATAGTAAATGGGTCGGTTTGAAAATAAACGAATTGCTAGTCGTAGAATATTATTCTCGTCAGACTTAAACCAATGAAAATAAAAAATAACAAAGGTTCGAACAACTTTGCTCCCTTTTTGCGAAGTAAATTAACCTAAGGTTAAGATAAATAAGGGTTTTATCCGGAGTTTTCTCCCATTTAGGTATCATAGACTGAGAGGGATATTTTCATTACTTAGTCTACTATTTTCTTTCCGGTATTTTCCAGTATTTTTCGTGCAGGAATAGAAAATATATTTCAAAGAAAGGTATAACTCTTAGTGGGATCCATTGTTATTTGATCTATTGTGGTTAGTAAGATCGGGGAATTGGGTGAAGGTGCGGAAAGAGAGGGATTCGAACCCTCGGTAAACAAAAGTCTAC